ATACCGCAACGATGACTTTTTTCTACAAATCATAAAGACATTGGCACTTTATATTTAATTTTTGGTGCTTGATCAGCCATGTTTGGGACAGCTCTCAGGGTTGTTATCCGTGCCGAACTTGGTCAGCCTGGAACTTTAATTGGTAATGACCAAATTTATAATACAATTGTTACGGCTCATGCATTTATTATAATTTTTTTTATAGTAATACCAATCATAATTGGAGGATTTGGGAATTGATTAGTTCCATTAATACTTGGAGCCCCTGATATGGCTTTTCCACGAATAAATAACATAAGTTTCTGACTCTTACCACCATCTTTATCTTTATTAACAATCGGAATATTGACTGAAAGAGGGGCTGGAACTGGGTGAACAGTATATCCTCCATTATCAAGACATATCTCTCATGCTGGAGCCAGAGTTGACCTAACAATTTTTTCTTTACATTTGGCGGGAACCTCTTCGATTTTAGGTGCAATTAATTTTATCACAACTATTATTAATATACGTACCGCTAAAATATCTCTTGATCGAATTCCATTATTTATTTGATCGGTTGGAATCACAGCTTTGCTCTTACTATTATCTTTACCTGTGCTAGCCGGAGCAATCACTATGCTTCTTACTGACCGAAATTTGAACACTACCTTCTTTGACCCTGCAGGAGGAGGTGACCCTATTCTTTACCAGCATCTCTTTTGATTTTTTGGTCATCCTGAAGTATATATTTTAATTCTTCCTGGATTTGGAATAATTTCTCATATCACAACACATCAAAGGGGAAAATCACAAACATTTGGGGCACTCGGAATAATTTATGCAATACTAGCAATTGGTCTTCTCGGATTCATTGTTTGAGCTCATCATATATTCACAGTTGGAATAGACGTTGATACTCGAGCTTATTTTACTGCAGCTACAATAATTATTGCTGTGCCAACAGGTATTAAGATCTTTAGCTGACTTGGAACTTTATATGGGGCTCAACTTTACCCTAATCCTTCACTTCTGTGATCATTGGGTTTTATTTTTTTATTTACAGTCGGAGGATTAACTGGAGTAATATTAGCAAATTCTTCTATTGACACAGTCTTACATGACACATATTATGTAGTGGCCCACTTTCATTACGTCTTATCAATAGGGGCCGTATTTGCTATTATGGCAGGATTCATTCACTGATATCCTTTATTCACAGGATTAACAATAAATCCTAAGTGATTAAAAATCCAATTTCTTACAATATTTTTAGGGGTAAACATAACCTTCTTTCCTCAACATTTTTTAGGATTAAATGGTATACCTCGTCGTTATTCAGATTATCCTGACGCTTTCACATCATGAAACATAATTTCATCTATTGGCTCTATAATCTCTCTTATTGCTGTAATCTTTATACTATTTATTATCTGAGAAAGATTCATTACATTACGACCAGCTATTTTTTTATCTTATTCAGAGTCATCAATTGAATGAATCCATGCTCTTCCTCCTGAAGACCACACATATACAGAATTGCCTTTAATTAATCATTTTTAATGTGGCAGAATAATGCACTAAACTTAAAATCTACATATAAGGCTTACCTTCATTAAAAATTCCATATTGAAGACATCTGACCTTGCAGAATGCATCCTCTCCAATTATAGAGCAATTAATTTTTTTCCATGATCATACAATACTAATTCTATTCATTGTTACAGTTTTTATTTCTTACATCTTAATTTCAATAATCATTAATAACTTCACTAATATTAAACTATATGAAGGACAATTAATTGAACTAGTTTGAACCATCATTCCTGCCTTAATTTTAATTTTTATTGCCTTACCGTCTCTTCGGGCATTATATCTTCTTGATGAAGTAAAAACTCCTGCAATAACTATCAAAACAATTGGACATCAATGATACTGGTCATATGAATACTCCGATTTTCCTCAAGTTGAATTTGACTCATACATAATCCCTTCTAATGATATTAATAGGGAAGATTTACGTTTGTTAGAAGTTGATAATCGAACAGTAATTCCTTTTAACACTCAAATTCGACTCTTAGTTTCTGCTACCGACGTCATTCACTCATGAACAGTACCATCCTTAGGAATTAAAGTCGATGCAATACCTGGCCGATTAAATCAATTAAGAATATATTGCTTACGCCCTGGCTTATTATATGGACAATGCTCTGAAATTTGTGGAGCTAACCATAGATTTATACCAATTGTTTTAGAAGTTATTTCACCTAAAGATTTTATTTCTTGAATTAAATCACTATAAAAAGATTAGTTAATATATAACATTAGCTTGTCATGCTAAAATAATTAATTATAATATTTTTTAATTCCTCAAATATTTCCTTTGTTATGACTTTATTTATTTATTATAATTTTGCTTGCTCTGTTTATTATAATGGCATATATACACTTTATTAAATCACATCTAAACACAAATATTTACCTTTTAAAAACTAAAAACTTCTCGTCGTGAAAATGATAAATAACTTATTCTCAATTTTTGATCCCACCGCTATTCTTTTAATCCCTATCAATTGAATTAGAATATTTATATTTATTTTAATATTTTTACCATCATATTGGATCCTAAGCAACCCAATAAAAACATTTATTAAAAAAATTATTTTTGTAATAAATAATGAATTTTCAACGCTCCTTAAGAATAATAAAATTAATATTATTTTATTCATTTCGTTGTTTATACTAATTTTATTTAACAATACTTTAGGTTTATTTTCTTTTACGTTTACTGCTACTAGGCATCTTGCTATTACTTTAGCTTTAGCCTTACCGTTATGGTTAACTTTCATTTTATACAGCCTAACTAATAATCTAACTAATTTTTTAGCTCATTTAGTTCCATCTGGAACACCCCCGGTATTAATACCTTTTATGGTATTAATTGAACTAGTTAGAAATGTTATTCGTCCAATTACTCTCTCAGTTCGATTAGCAGCTAATATAATTGCAGGCCATTTATTACTTAGCCTCTTAGAAACTCAATTAGCTACAAGCAGTTGGATTTTATTACCTATAATCGGAGTTGTCCAATATCTACTATTGATATTAGAATCAGCCGTTGCTTACATTCAAGCATATGTATTTTCAGTATTAACTACTTTGTATGCTTCTGAAGCATAAAATGTCTCTTGTGTATTTTCACCCCTTTCATATAGTAGATCAAAGTCCTTGACCTTTAATTAGAGCTCTTGGGGTTTTTATAGTAACCTCTGGCACCATTAAATGATTTCAAGGGGGCTCTTCTTTATTGATATGCTCCGGAATTTTAATTCTTTTTATTACTTCTTATCAGTGATGGCGAGATGTATCTCGTGAAGCAACCCTTCAAGGGCACCATGTAATAGAAGTAGAAATTAATATACGGCTCGGAATAATACTATTTATTACATCAGAAGTACTTTTCTTTGTTTCTTTTTTTTGGGCTTTTTTCCACTCAAGATTAGCTCCTGCGATTGAAATTGGTATACTTTGACCTCCAAAAAATATTTCAGCATTTAATCCTTTCCAAATTCCTCTGCTTAATACTGTTATTCTTCTTTCTTCAGGGGTGACTACTACATGAGCACACCATAGATTAATAGAAAATAATCATTCACAGACCAAAAAGGCTTTAATCATCACAATTATCCTAGGTTTATATTTTACAGCTCTTCAAAGATTAGAATATTTTGAGGCCTCTTTCTCTTTTGCCGATTCAATTTATGGTTCAACATTTTTTATTGCAACAGGATTTCACGGACTACATGTAATTATTGGAACAACTTTTTTGATTGTATGTTTATACCGACTAATTAAATTTCATTTCTCATCAAAACATCATTTTGGTTATGAAGCTGCTGCGTGATATTGACATTTTGTTGATGTAGTCTGACTTTTCTTATTTGTCACAATTTATTGATGAGGCTCTTATTCCCTTAGTATATTTTAGTATATCTCACTTCCAATGAGAAGGTTTATTAATAAAGGAAATAATTCTTACTCTTTTTTCTTTAATTATCTTAATTACTGCTATTGCAATAATTATTATTCTTTTCGCAAGACTAATTAGAAAATCCCAAATTTCAGACCGAGAAAAAACATCACCATTTGAATGCGGATTTGATCCTTTCTCAAATTCACGAATCCCTTTTTCCTTGCGATTTTATATAATCACAATTATTTTTTTAATTTTTGATGTAGAAATCGCTATTTTACTCCCCCTTCCATTGACAAATATTTGATCAAATTCTTTTTTATGGTGATGAATTTCCTGTATTTTTATCTTAACTTTAATTATTGGCTTAATCCATGAATGAAATTATGGATCCTTAGATTGATCATCTTAAAATCATAGTTAAGTATAATATTTGAATTGCACTCAAAAGGTGTCTTCGGACTGATTTTAAAATCAAATAAATTAAGAAGCTAACCCCCCAGCCTTCAGTTTCGACCTGAAAGACGACTCCTTTGTCCTTAATTATATTAACTAAATCCAAGTGTGAGGATAATCACTGTTAATGATTCCATTGAAATTAATTTCTAGTTGAAGAGAATATGGATAAGCTTCTAACTTCGTCCTTCAGCATTTGTTGTCTCTTCTATTTTAGTGGTGTAAGTAAACACGATTCATTTTCAATGAATTGATAGGATTTTCCTTTAAAATTGCTTTTATAGTTTAATAAAAACATTGGTCTTGTAAGTCAAAATTAGATAATTCTTAAGGGCTTTAAGATTTTTCTTAAAATTTTAATACTTTCTCTAATAATAATTTTTATAAACTCTCTGTTTCTAATAAGATCTCACCCTTTAATTATAGGGTTTATTCTGATATTACAAACATTATTGTTTGCCGTCTTAAGTGGGATTATTATATCTTCCTATTGATATTCGTATATTTTAATTTTAGTTTTCCTTGGGGGATTACTAATCTTATTTGTCTATGTATCCTCAATAGCTTCAAATGAAAAATTAAACTTTTCTCCTTTAGCATTAATAATTGCTCTAATTTCTTTTTGTTTTATCCTTTTTTCAATTAACTTTAATATCTTAAATATGTTTAAAGGGTCTGATTCATTAGTAGAAAAGTCATTCATTTGACTATTTTCTGAGCCCTCAGGGATATTGGCTTCATTTTTAATCATTTATTTATTTATTATTTTAATTGCAATTGTGAAAATTACAAAATGATGGGGAGGGGCTTTACGTCCTTTATAAATGTCAATTAATATTATAAAAACCCATCCTCTTTTATCTGTTGTCCAATCAAGTTTAATTTCATTACCTTCCCCTACAAATATTAATGTAATATGAAACTTTGGATCCCTTCTTGGATTTTGTTTAGGTGTCCAGATTATATCTGGACTTTTCCTAGCAATACACTACGCAAGGGATGCATCATTAGCATTTAAAAGAGTAATTCATATTTGTTATGATGTAAATTATGGTTGACTCCTACGCTCAACCCATGCTAATGGGGCATCAATATTTTTTATTTGTATATACATGCATACTGCACGAGGTTTATACTTTGGCTCATATCGGTTTATATACACATGGAATGTAGGTGTTATTATTATATTAATCACTATGGCTACTGCCTTTTTGGGTTATGTGCTTCCATGAGGTCAAATATCTTTCTGGGGGGCTACTGTAATTACTAACCTTCTTTCCGCTATCCCTTATTGTGGTTCAATAATTGTAGAGTGGCTGTGAGGGGGATTTGCTATTGGGAATCCAACCCTATCTCGATTTTTTACATTACATTTTTTAATGCCTTTCGTGATTGCTGCTCTCGTAATAGTTCATCTAATCTTTCTTCATGAAACTGGCTCAAATAACCCAATAGGGTTAAATAGAAATTTTGACAAAATTCCATTTCACCCTTATTTTTCTATTAAAGATATTGTTGGCTTCCTGATTGCCTCTATAGGCCTTATTTTTATTTCGATACATGACCCTTATTTATTAGGAGACCCTGATAATTTCATTCCGGCAAATCCGATATCTACTCCTGCACACATCAAACCTGAATGATATTTTCTTTTTGCCTATGCTATTCTTCGGTCCATTCCTAATAAATTAGGAGGAGTTGTAGCTTTAGTGCTCTCAATCTTAATTTTTTTAATTTTGCCACTAACAAATAATTTTAATCGCCGAAGAAATTCATTTTACCCTTATGGAAAATTTATGTTTTGAGCTTTTATTATTACAATAAGACTTCTAACCTGAATTGGGGTTCGTCCTGTAGAGGAGCCATTCATCATAATTGGTCAACTACTGACTATTATATACTTCCTGTTTTTTCTTGTAAACCCCCTAATACTTATTTTTTGAGATAAAAAAAGATAATCATTTAGCTTAATAGAAAAAGCCTTTGTTTTGAAAACATAAGATAAATATAATTTAATGATTTAAGTACATATTTAAGAACCATTATGCTCAATAATTGAGTTATTACTTGAAGAATCAAAACCTTCCGTGCATTAAACACTAAAGCATAAATATAGACTATTGCTTAGCGCATCATAAAATTTGCAATTTTATATTTTTATAAACTAAATAATCGTTTAAGAATCTAAATATAGAGAAAGACTTTTAATCTTTTAATTGGTAAAATACCCTTAATCATCACATATTAGCAGATAAAAATCTTCTTAATGGCTTCAACACCATGCTTTAAATAAGCTATGCTAATAAAATAAAATAAAAATTAATATAATTAACGAAATTAAAATTATTAATATTATCTTATAAAGGCCTTGATTAATTGGTCTCAAAATATTAGTTAACCTCCTTATTTCCATTTTTAATCCTTGAGGTCCAAAACATTCATTCCAACCATAGTCTCATGACTTAAATAAAATTTTAGCATAATTTTCCCCACTATAGATCATAAATTTTGCTCTAAAGGGTGTAAAAAACCATATTGTTCTCATAAATCTTCTTAAAAATTTTATAGAGCTAAATTTTATCAAAATTCCTAACACGAAACCACAAACTACTATAAATAAAATTAACCTTTTATATTCTATTCAAAGATTATCATAAATATCATCAAAAAGAATTCACCTAAAAACTCTTCCCCTTATAATTCCACCCGATGTTAATAATAATATCCTTTTACATATCGACTGACTATCATAATTTAACTCATAATTTATTCTTAAGCTTTCAATTCTAATGTAATAAACTAAACGAAAAGAATAAATTATAGTTATTACAATAGACAATATTAAAAGCACCAAAGACACACCATTAAACCCATGACCTAATGCCTCCTCAACGATCTTATCCTTTGAATAGAATGCAGCTAAAAATGGGGTTCCTCCTAAAGATAGTGAGCAAATTATTAAACAAGAAGAAGTAATAGGTAAATAGCTAATCACCCCTTTAAGTGCTCGTAAATCTTGTCTTCCCCTGAACAAATGAATTATTCTACCAGCACATAAAAATAAAGAAGCTTTAAACAAAGCGTGAGTTAATAAATGAAAGAATGCTAAAGTGTATAAGCCTATGCCTAGGCTAGTTATTATTAAACCTAGCTGTCTTAAAGTAGAGAGAGCAATAATTTTTTTTAAATCTATTTCATATATCGCCCCTAAGCTAGATACAACCATCGTAAGAATACCTGAATAGAATAGAAATTTCCTTATTCTTGAATTTATCACCAAAGGAAAAAATCGAATTAGTAGATATACCCCTGCAGTAACTAATGTAGATGAGTGGACTAAAGCCGATACCGGAGTGGGGGCAGCTATCGCCGCTGGGAGCCACGAAGAAAATGGAATCTGTGCACTTTTAGTTATAGCTGCTAGAATAATAAAAATAGAAATAATTACTACCTCTTTATTGCTTATTCTTAAAAAATAAAAAAAGTCAAATGACCCTCAACCTATAGCTCACCCTATTGCCACTAATAGTGCTCTGTCCCCAATTCGATTTGTTAAGCAAGTAATCATCCCAGCCGAATAGGATTTATAATTCTGATAATAAATTACTAGTAAATACGACACTAAACCTAACCCATCTCAACCTAAAATAACTCTAATCAAGCTTGGACTAATGATTAAAAACATTATAGATACTACAAACAATAAAACTATTAAAGCAAATATAATCTTTGTTTTCTCATGAAATATATATTCATCTCTATAATATAGAACAGCGCTCGAAATTAACAAAACTGTCCTTAAGAAAACAAGTCTTTCTCAATCTAAAAGAATTCTATACACATAATTTACAGATAATGTTTCAACGATCTCCCAATCAATAATCAAAAATTTTCCTGTTTTTAAGGATATCAACAGCACCATATATCTGGATACCCTCAGGCCTCCTAGAATTAAACTTAAAAATTTATAAATACTAAAATTGTATATAATTATCTAAAGCATAAATGCATCATGAAAATCACAATTTCATATTTTATATAAACTATTCAAATAAAACAATCAAAATACTAAAATTAATAATATTATTCTTATTCTATGAAAGAAACCAATATACAGTTCCCGCAAGGAAATATTTATCAAACACCTAATATTATTTATAGTCTTCCCTTGCTGAGTTTGTGCGTATAAATAAAAAGTAAACACTATACCCATAAAATTTATTAATATTAATCCTCAAAATAAAATTGAAGAATAAAATAAAACTCTTCTTGAAAGCAAAATTTCTCCGAATAATGAAACTGAAGGAGGAGCTCTAATGTTAAAAACCCTTAAAATAAACCACATAATAGTTATGGAAGGAAATAAAATTATTATTCCTTTATTAATTATTAACCTTCGTGAGTGTACCCGATCATAATTAACACCAACAAGATAAAATAAACCTGAAGAGACAATACCATGGCCTAACATTAAAGCTAAAGCCCCCTCAAATCCAATAAACCTTAAAGATCTTACTCCGCTTAATAAAATTCCTATATGGACTACTGAGGAATATGCCACTAAAGATTTTATATCGACTTGGATAAAACAAACGAATCTCACAAGTAACCCCCCAATTAAGCCTAATACCACTAACCAATATGAATATAAATTAAACACCTTAACAATCCTCCTCAAAACACGTCACAGTCCGAACCTTCCTAATTTAAGTATAACTCCTGCTAAAATTATTGACCCGGCAACCGGGGCTTCCACATGAGCCTTCGGGAGCCAAAGATGGAAAAAAAATATTGGTAATTTTACAAGAAAAGCTAAAATTATAAAAAATATAATTAATAAATTAATTATTCTTTTTCTACTCTCTAAAATAAATTCATTCAACGAAAAATATCTAAATAAATTCTGCATCATCAAAATAATTAGCAATAATGGTAATGAAGCTAATAAGGTATAAAATAATATATAAATTGCTGCCTGCAAACGCTCCGGCTGATAACCTCAACCTATAATTAATAAAAAAATGGGAATTAAAGATGCTTCGAAAAAAACATAAAAAAAAATTAATTTGATTCTTAAAAATGATAAAATTAAAAATAAACATATAATAATATTCACCAGACAAAATAATAATAAATTTTTCTTAAAAAAAATAATCCTAGTATATCTAGCTCTTAAAAGAAGAAAAATAACTACCAAAGTCAAAAATATTAATAATAGATTCAGTCAATCAACAAAAAATAAATCATTCAATAAATAAAAATTTACTTTTAAATTTATTAAAACTCAAAAAAACTTTAAAGCTAATAAAATTAACACTAATTCTACTATATAATAACTTATTTTTATAAAAAATAATATAATCACAACCCTAAGAGCTATTATTATCATACTATCCTAAAAGATTTAATCATATCACTTCCATGACTTCGAATAAATGAAACTAAAATTGACAAGCCTACTCCCCCTTCTACGACACTGAAAACTAAAAACACTAAAAGCAAATAAGATTCAATATTTTCTTTCCTTAATATAATTATAAGTATTAAAAAAATATTTAATATAATAAACTCTAACCTAAGCAATGTTGATAAAAGATGTTTTTGAAAAGAAGAAAATACAATCAACCCAGTTAATACATAAAAAATAGATAGTAACCCAAAAAAATAATACTCTAACATTTTTATCAAGAAAGCCATATAGCATCTATAACTTCCAAAGCTATTATTTTTATAAACTATTTCTTGAATTCTTAATTTTGTACTATAAATTTACTGATAAAGTGAACATTACCAGTATCCTTAGTAAAATCCCTGGTAGAAGGGTTTTCCAGGCTAAATTTATTAATTTATCATACCGAAAACGGGGAAGAGTCCCTCGAAGGAGGATAAATAAATACATAATAAAACCGAGCTTTAAGTAAAATATAGTTATGCTTCCATTTCCACATATAGTTACTAAAATTATTAGTCCTCTCATAAAAATAATACTTGCATACTCAGCCATAAATAAAATAGCAAATCCCCCAGAAGAATATTCAATATTAAATCCTGACACCAACTCCGATTCACCCTCAGCAAAATCAAAAGGAGATCGATTTGTCTCAGCAAGTCTTCTAATAAATCAACTTATACAAATAGGAAACATCATAAATAAGAATCAAATATATCCTTGATAATCAGAAAAAATTTTCAAATTATACCTAAAAGTTAGACCCACAAAAGTAATAGCGATTAAAGCCAAACTAACTTCATAAGAAATAGTCTGAGCAACACACCGCAAAGATCCAATTAATGAGTATTTAGAATTAGATGATCACCCTGCTCTCAATAATCTATAAACCCTTAAAGCCGTACAACATATAAAAAACAAAAGAGAATATTCAAACCTAAAAGTATAATAGAAATAAGGGAGAACTAACCAACTCCTTAAAGATAATACTATGCTAATAGAAGGAGAAAAATAATAAACAAAATAATTTGATCGTGCCAAAAAAACTTGTTCCTTAATAAATAATTTTACCGCATCAGCCAAAGGCTGCATAATCCCTCAATAACCTACAATATTTGGTCCTTTCCGAATATGAATATACCCTAAAATCTTTCGCTCAAATAATGTAATAAAAGCAACACCAATTAAAACTACAATAATCAAAAAAAAATAAACAAAAAAACTTAAAAATATTTCTATTATTAAATGTAATATTATACATAATTAAATTCTAAATTTAATGCATTCATCTGCCAATTTAATTATTAAAATAAGTTAAGGTCCTTTCGTACTACTAGCTTTTTTAAACCTTATAGATAGAAACTGACCTGGCTCACGCCGGTCTGAACTCAAATCATGTAAAATTTAATAAGTCGAACAGACTTACTTCTATAATTTCTGCTTCATAGAAAAATTTTAATTCAACATCGAGGTCGCAAACATTATTATCAATATGAACTATCCAATAATATTACGCTGTTATCCCTGGGGTAACTTAATCTTTTATCCTTTAGAAGGATCAAAATAAACTTAATATCATTTGTTAAAAAATTAATCGTCCCAATCAAAACTTATTTATTTATTAATCCTATATTATGAAAAATATATAAAAATTTAAGATCCACAGGGTCTTCTCGTCCCATAAGATCTTTAAAAAATTTTAATTTTAATCTTAAATTCAACATTATTTATAAATCATTAATATTTTTTCAAAAAACCTTTCATACTAGTTTTTAATTAAAAAACAAATTATTATGCTACCTTAGCACAGTCATAATACTGCGGCCATTAAAATTTCATTGGGCAGGCTTTATCTTTTATTACCCAAAAGAAAATGTTTTTGTTAAACACTTAAAAAAATAATTGTTAAATTCAAATTATTAATATATAATTACTATTAATTTTCACAGAACATTTACTAATTAAAACATATTAATTGAATAAAAATTAATTTTATCCACTAAATTTTATAATATAAACCTTAAAAAAATATAATATCATTTAATTAAATTTTTAAAAATTTTTAGTATCCATTATAAAGACAATAAAATTAAATTTATTAAAAGTACAAAAAAACTTAAAGCTCATCCCCTAAGTTATTCATTAAATTAAAAATAATTTTAAAAATTATAAAAAATTAAAAAGATATAAAAGAACACGAAAACTTTTCATTTCCACTAAAATATTAATAGAATTATAAAACATAATTTTAAATTTTTTAGTAAATCATTCTTTTTCGTTAATTATAATTTCAAATTAATTATTTTATCCTGATACAAAAGGAATCAATAAAACCAAAATCCTTAAATTTTTTTCCAATTTCTTTATGATAAAAATTTATATTTCTTTTAAAAATACTTAATTAAATTTACTTTTTAATAAATAATAATTCTCTCAAAATTTCAAAGCAACTCAAAAGTTCCTATTTAATGTAAATAAATTATTCTTTATAAACTATGCTTAGATTAAAGTACCCTTCCAGTTACTTTACTTTGTTACGACTTATTCCAATTTTTTTGGAAGTGACGGGCGATATGTGCACATTTTAGGTTATTATTCAATATAATATCATAATTTTAATTTACTATCAAATCCACCTTTACTTTTTATTCTAAAAAATTAACATATTTTTAAAAAATTGTAATTCATTTTTCTTTTTTATAAGCTGCATCATGACCTGAATTATTAACTAAAACATTAATTATGACATTTTTTATATAATCTTAAAACGGCGATATACAAGCAATAAAAAAAGCAAATATCATTGAGTATTATCATTCAAAAAACAAATTCCTCTAATACAAATAAATAGCCGCCAAATTTCTTAACTTTTATTCATTAATTATTTAATGTAATTTTTCTAATAGGGTATCTAATCCTAGTTGTTTATAAAACCTCTTAATTTAAATTTATTTTTTTATTCCACCAAATTAAATTTAAATTTAACTTAAAGACTTATTAATTATTACATCCGTTTGACCGCGGATGCTGGCACGAGATTATCCGTAATTTTATATTTTGCTATATTTGTTTTTCAACAAAAAATAATTCTTCATAATATTATTATAAAACTTCCCATAAAATAATATTTATAACAAAAATATATTAATAGATTAAGAAAAAATTAAACTTTAATCTTTTCTTCCCACAGAAACTGAAAAGTGTTGTAATTATTTAAGAAATTTATCCCAACAAATTTAATTTTTAAAACTATCCTTCCCAATAATTTTAAATTTTAATTAATTTTGTAAAAAGAGTATGAAAAGTGTTGTAATTATTTAAGAAATTTATCCCAACAAATTTAATTTTTAAAACTATCCTTCCCAATAATTTTAAATTTTAACTAATTTTGTAAAAAGAATATGAAAAGTGTTGTAATTATTTAAGAAATTTATACCAACAAATTTAATTTTTAAAACTATCCTTCCCAATAATTTTAAATTTTAACTAATTTTGTAAAAAGAATATGAAAAGTGTTGTAATTATTTAAGAAATTTATACCAACAAATTTAATTTTTAAAACTATCCTTCCCAATAATTTTAAATTTTAACTAATTTTGTAAAAAGAATATAAAAGTGTTGTAATTATTTAAGAAATTTATACCAACAAATTTAATTTTTAAAACTATCCTTCCCAATAATTTTAAATTTTAACTAATTTTGTAAAAAGAATATAAAAAGTGTTGTAATTATTTAAGAAATTTATACCAACAAATTTAATTTTTAAAACTATCCTTCCCAATAATTTTAAATTTTAACTAATTTTGTAAAAAGAATATAAAAAGTGTTGTAATTATTTAAGAAATTTATACCAACAAATTTAATTTTTAAAACTATCCTTCCCAATAATTTTAAATTTTAACTAATTTTGTAAAAAGAATATAAAAAGTGTTGTAATTATTTAAGAAATTTATACCAACAAATTTAATTTTTAAAACTATCCTTCCCAATAATTTTAAATTTTAACTAATTTTGTAAAAAGAATATGAAAAGTGTTGTAATTATTTAAGAAATTTATACCAACAAATTTAATTTTTAAAACTATCCTTCCCAATAATTTTAAATTTTAACTAATTTTGTAAAAAGAATATAAAAAGTGTTGTAATTATTTAAGAAATTTATACCAATAAATTTGATTTTATTAGCTATTATTACTTTTAGTTAAAACAAAGATTATTATTATTTAATCATACATTAATATAATTTATATATATAACTATTATTATAAGAACTATTATCAAATAAGATTTGAAATTAATTATTTATATATAATATAACCTATATTTATTGATTATTAAATGTATCAGGTTTACTATGTATTTACTAATGGTATTAATTAGATATTTTAGAATAATCATATTCAAGTTGTTAGTCCCACTATAAATAACAACATCATTATAAGAGTATTTTTTTTTCTAATATTATTCGTATATATGAATTTTAATATATAAATAATAATAATATCAAATAAATACTGATTGTAATATATATGACTATAATATATTTAACTAATAATAATAAATGTATAACACCTAAAATTCATTTTTTGAAAAAGGTTCAATACATATTGAACAAAAATTTTAAAAACTCAAAAAAAAAAATTTTTTTTAATTTTTTTTAAAATTTTTTAAAAATCAAAAAATCCTTTAATTGACAATTTTTTGCTTAGCGATTTTTCATAAATTTTTTTTGAAAAAAACTGCAAAATTTATTAAACTAGAGTTTAAAGCTTTCTGTAAAAAAATATTTTTTTTTTTTTAAAAATTTTTGAAAAAATTAACAAAAATTTGCAAAAAATTTACAAAATTTTATGCCTCATCAAGCACTTCTCTTAAGTATAGTTAAATAATTTGAGGATTACTGTAATTTATTGATTATTTATTTTGTTTTCATCTTTTATTTATATAAAAAATTTAAACATTGGAACAGTATTAAATAATTTCGTCTGATATTTATACCTCAATTTAGTCTAATTTTTTATATATACTTATCAAGAATAAGGGTCTTATTAAGTAAAAAATGCTCCAATGCTTAAACTTTTTATATAAATATAAACGAAACATAATTAAAAATAAATTATTTATAGATAATTAAATTGCTCAATCTATGCAAATATTTCTAAAGAAAATGTTTGATAAAGATATAAAATTTCACAGATTTTAACGAATTTTTTGATTTTAAAAAATCAATAATCCTTTAATTCACTATCTTCGTACTTAAAAGATTCTTCAAAATTTTAAAAACTTCAAAAAACTATTAAACTAAAGTTTAGAAATTCTTTTATAAAAGAAAATTAATAGGATTTTATTCCCTTATTGTGTGACTCCTAAGATATAACTAAATAGTTAAGATTCATTAATTGTAATTAATTTATTTTTAATTATTTCATCTTTATTTTTATAAAAATTTTAACATTAATATAAATTCAACCCTACACATGAAACATCTTACTTCAATTAAATTTAAATTTTATACTTATATATAACGAAAATTATAGCCTAGTCAAATTAATATATGTACCAATGTTTAAACTTTTTACTAAAATAAAAAAAATGAAAAAAAATTACAATTAGTTTGTTCCAAGCTATTAAATTATTACATAAATAAATCAATGAAATGCCTGATAAAAGGATTTTCTTGATAGGAAAAATAATGCATACTTTTGCTTTCATTAAAAGAATAAGCTAATTTAAGCTTTTGGGCTCATATCCCAAATATGGACCTATCCTTCTTTTAATCTTAATCCTTCCTTGAAAAATAATATTTATTATAATATTAGTTTCTAGATCTATTCTTGCTGCGTCAGCTTCCTCCTGATTTATAGCTTGAATTAGATTAGAAATTAATATAGTTTCTCTTTTAGCTTTATTTTTACACTCTAAATCTCCTCGAGTAGCTGAATCAACCTTAAAATATTTCTTAATCCAAACTCTAGCTTCTGCAGTTTTAGTAAGATCTGCTATTTTTGCAATAATAGCCGACTCAAGATTTTCATTAATTTCTTCCCAAATTAATCTAATCTTAAGAATCTCTTTACTAATTAAACTCGGAGCTGCTCCTTTTCATTTATGAGTTCCTCAAGTATTAGAAGGATTATCTTGGAAATATATTTTTATTGTTTTAACCTGGCAAAAATTTGCTCCATTTCTTTTACTACTATCTTGTTTACAAACTAATTTAACAAAAGGATTAATAAAATTTTCTTTAATTCTATCTTTAATTTTAGGGAGAATCCTCGGCCTGGCATACTCTTCCTTACGAAAAATTCTCGCGTTTTCTTCAATTAACCATATAGGTTGATTATTATCTAGGCTTTTAATAAAATTTTCATCGTGAATTCTATACTTCATTCTTTATTCTATAATTCTAGGCCTTCTTATTTTCATCCTAAATTCAAATAATACTATCTCACTTTCTAACACAATAAACTCTTTAAACACTATAAGCCAAATTTCTTTCTATACATTAATTCTTTCGTTTAGAGGCTTACCTCCTTTTATTGGATTTGCTCCTAAATGATTAGTAATTAACGATTTAATAATTAATTCTTCTTTTTTGATTGCAATAATCTTAACTTTATCAAGTTTAATTACTTTATTTTTTTATCTTCGAATTATTTTTAATTCATTACTTCAAAAATATAATCTTATATACCTTCCATCTAATAAAAGAAAAATCACCTCTTTTGTGATATGATTTAACTTATCGGGCTTAATAATTATTCCTATCCTTTTTTTACTTTTATAAATTTCAAAGCTTTAAGTTAATAAAACTATTAACCTTCAAAGTTGAAATTAAATATAATTTAAGCTTTATTAAATGATGATAAAAGAGGAAAACCTCATAAAAGAATTTACAATTCTTCGCTTAAGTTCGGCCATTTTACC